TAATTTATATTTATTTATATATTTTTTTATTTATATATTTTATATTTTTATTTGTCTTTATCATTATTTATTATTTAAACTTTATTATTTTCATTTTTTTTTTTTATTATTTTTAATATACTTATATTCTTATATTAAAGTAAGTCGATTTATATAATCGATTTATATATAGAATGTCGATTAGAATGAATGATTTATGAATCTAAATGACGAATCAAAAAATTCTATGGAATCATGAAAGAAGGAAAGATCCTTCGGATCTAGTCATACCATTACATTATATTGACAATTTCAAAAAACTATTGATACTATCATCTTAGTATGATGGCGATCGGGGAAGTATGCCCCCATCGTCTAGTGGTTCAGGACATCTCTCTTTCAAGGAGGCAGCGGGGATTCGACTTCCCCTGGGGGTAGGAAGAAAGGAAGTTGATCATGGATTATCAATAAGCCTAGAATTGATTCTTCTTGGGTCGATGCCCGAGTGGCTAATGGGGACGGACTGTAAATTCGTTGGCAATATGTCTACGCTGGTTCAAATCCAGCTCGGCCCAATAATTCGCTGATCCAACATGAAATGCTATAACCCATTTGTTCGTTAGAAATGTCGGATACAGAAGAATAACGAAAGTAAGATTTTCTGATATATACCTACCCCCATTTATTTGCTTTACTTATTTGTTTTGTTCCTACAAATTATGATCTTGCTAATGATCTAGATTCATATCAGAATCTGTAAGTATAAAGTCTAAGGAAAGGAAAAGAGTAAAGAAAAAAAATACTTTTTTCATTGAAAAATGGATTATCAATCGATTCGTCAATAACGAAAAGATTACTAGTAATCACTAAAGTGCATATCCGTGTGTATAATCAAGTGTATAATCAATATATCATATCACTCGCGTCTCTCTTATAATATAAGACGGCCCTTCTAAATAGAAATGGGTTGAATTAAATCATAAGAATATGTGGGCTATGGCTATACACCTTATTTCCCTGGGATTGTAGTTCAATTGGTCAGAGCACCGCCCTGTCAAGGCGGAAGCTGCGGGTTCGAGCCCCGTCAGTCCCGACGGATCCAATAAAATAAATAAAATAGATTTATTCATCTATCTATTTTCTGTGAAAAGAGCGACAAGGAGCAGATTTTCATTCCTAGGGGGGATGCTTCGTCTTATTTATATTTTATTTAGTTATATTTTATATATATATATATAAATTTTCTTTCGAATTTATCATCAAACAAATATGGGAATTTCCATTACTTTAACTAGTACCGAGTGATGGGAGAGAGACATATGTGCATTAGTACAATTATTGGTAGCATTATATTTAGGTATCCAACCGTGCTGGGTCTGGCTTTTTCGATTACTCCTGATCCGTGTAATGGAATAGAGTACCATATCGTTCCCGGGAGCACATACACAAATAGAATTCGTTTTTTGTACCATACAAAAACAAAATGAATTTACCATAGTTACCCTAATAGAATACTTTTCAAATTTAACCTATCTCCTTTCAAATTTAACCTATCTCCTTTTCTGGCTCCCATTTTGTGTAACTTCAATTACTAATTTTAATTTGAAAGAATTGATCTCCTTCAAATTTCATACTGAACTTTTGATATATGAGTCCGAGTACTAATCCAAGGAAAGAGGATATTAAAAAAAAAAGATCAAACAACGATCCCACCACTCTTACCAAGGTAATGAATAATCTTTTTTTAGGGGTCCCATCGAAGAAAGAACAAACTCTAAAATAGTGAATTTTATGGAATATTAGATCTTTTATACCGGGACTCATCTTTATCACACTTCTTTATCTTCCAATTAAGTTAGATCGGAGTTTAGAACTTAACCCCTATTCCTTTTTTCCATTTCACTTCTATTGTTTGTTTGGGTTTGTAATCAATGGAAGTGGAAAAGCGGTCAGATGATACTTTATCTGATAATTGTACAAGGAAGGCAATAGGTTATAGAAAAAAAGAGTGTATAAATAAAGGAATTCTCGAGTGGATCAGGAATAAAATTTTTGAGTCGGTATGGATAAAAGATCTTCCTATGTTATACTATTCAATTCTCGACGATGAATCAATTTGATAGCTCAGATATTGTTATTCATGATATTGATCCGATTCAATATCATCGAGATGTAATTCATCCCACTGAATTTACATTACAGGTGAAAGATTTATCATCTCTATGGGATTAAATCCCGAGTTATTGCGAAAAAAAAAAAAATGAAACGATGATATTATGGAAGTAAATATTCTCGCATTTATTGCTACTGCACTGTTCATTCTAGTTCCTACTGCTTTTTTACTTATCATTTACGTAAAAACAGTTAGTCAAAATAATTAATTTGAATGAAACTGAACTTCTTAGTCCTTATCAATAATTGAAGAAATCAAATGAAAAGGATTCCAATTTAGTGGCTTAAATGAAATGAGCGGACTAGGATCAGCAGTATTTGTATTCTAATAGTATTCTAATAGATAGATAGACTGGTAGAAAGATTTATCTATAAATCTTTCTACCAGTCTATCTATTATTCTATTATATTTACTATTATATTAATGTTATTTAACATTGTACTGTATAACGTCTTAATATAGATCAATCCACGATATGTATTTTCATATATGTAGATATCAATTACATATATGCACATAGCACCCCAATTCTATTTCTTTGCTTTGATTTGTATTGATTACAATCAATTTGAAATAATCGAAAGTGAACTCTTACTCTTATGGGTCTAATTCTTAGATCAGAAAATTTCTGATTATTTCAAATATGAATCCTGGTATCCATCGAAAGAATCAAATCAATGAAGGAAAAACAGTATGGGCATATATAAAAGAAAACCAAGTAATCTTTTTTTTAGCATTTCAAAGAAGTAATTGATTAAGCCATTGATAGATGATCCAGGGAATTATATGATAACTTCTTCGGATTTCGAAAAGAAGTATAGTAAAAGTAAAACCCACCGATTTTTAACCTTTGAACTATGATTTGAAATGAGTCGATAAAGCATAAATCCAATTATTAAAATAATAAAACAAGTGGTAAGTGCACAATATGGGACTCACCCAAGACAAGATCTTATTATGTGTAATATCTCGCTGGACAACCACCATGTCTATGTTCTTTCCCATAGAAAGTGCGTATCCACTTAATAACAGAACGACTTCCTCTTTCTCTTTGAACAGTAAAGAGGGAAACAACTAAAACAAATAAGAAAAAGGGTCCGTTGTTCCTCATTGTCCATATAAAATTCTGGTAAGAACCGGTTCATCGAAATAGAAAATTTAGGAAGAATAGAATTTGAATTTGGCTGGAATAAATTTCCTATCATCTATATCCCTTTACTTTCGAAATACAAACATGGGAATCGTTGAAATATTCCTTTGATTGAAAAGGTATTATTCATATAATACATTATTCCACTAGAATACAATGGAATTTCGAAATGAAGATATTTTTATTTATATTTTTTTATTATATATTATATAAAATAGTTAAAAAAACGCTTTGCAGAACGATCTATAAAACAATTGATACAGTTTGATTCCTCAACCGAATCAATAGTACCTCTAGAGTCCACTTCTTCCCCATACTACGAGTGAAAGAGAAAATGTAAAGACTACCATTAAAGCAGCCCAAGCGAGACTTACTATATCCATGTGAATTATGTCCCCTATCTCTATGAATATGAAGGAATTTTTCCATTATTGCTCACTAATAATAGTGGAATCGATGGTGCAGAGTCAAAAAAGGATTCTGACCCAAGACCATTGATGAACCAATCCCATAAATCCACTTATAACAAAACAAGTTCTTATAAGATTTCTAGTAGAATCCGAAAACATTAAGCACAAGCAAAATACGAGCGACACCCTTGGAAAATATCAAGGGAATGTTACTAATGAACATGTAAGAATAATAAGACCCCTTGTTTCTTTTGTTCCCAGTATTAATGAAAGGTATAAAAATATAGAATCAAGATAGATCACTATATACTATCACATACCTCTATTTCCCATTTAATCTAATCCTTATTGTCTCCCGATTGTCTCTGTGAAACAATCGGGAGACAGTCTATCGTTGACTAGGGATTACCGAAAAGAAAGAATTTCTTTTTGCACTTTTCTATTTTATATAAAATTATACATCCAATCTAATATTGATTGAATGCTCGAGCACTCAGAAACTCTCATGAATCTGTATACAAAGTATCTTCTGCCCTTTCCACAACTACTAATTAGATTCCCCCTACGGCTATCCAATATAATTCAAGACCGGGCCAGTAGACAGATTAGTAGTGGAAGGGCTATCAAGACTTTCCGATTACCCTCCACTACTATAATAAATAGAATCTTTCTTTGAATCCTAGACGATTTATAGCCCTTTAGATTAGAGAACCCCCAGATGCTTAGAATCAAGCAAGTATCAACAGTTCTTTTCTGACCTTCTGCTGGGATCGGCGAATTATATCAGCAGAACATAATATGGGATTTCGAGTCTTTTGTTGATCAGGCGACACCCGGATTTGAACTGGGGAAAAAGGATTTGCAGTCCCCCGCCTTACCACTCGGCCATGCCGCCAAAACGATACAAAAAAAGAAACCCCCCTCCTTTTTTTATTGTACTTGCATCTTGAATCTCGTTTTCCTTAATCCCTTTTCTAAAATCTAAAAAAAAAAAAATCCTTCCTTTTTTTTTGTTTTGGATTGGATCCATCCCTTCGCTTGATTGTATAGTATCTCAAAATACACAATACCTAAAAACTTCCCTTCTCTTTTCTATTGAAATTAAAAAGCCAAACGAGTCACAAAAGCTAAATTTCAGGACAAATTGGAACCATTAACTATTACTATTGATTGTGAATTCATGAACGACTCTTGGATTTGAATCTCAAATTGCGTTTCCCTAATGACATAAGAAAATCCAAATTGACATAAGAAAATCCAAATTGATACATAACTAATCAGTATTGAT